TTACAATAAGCCAAATAAGTTACTAAAAATAATTGTGATACCCCCAATTAGGTTAATTAATACAGCTAAGACTAAAAAAATATTTTCTCTTATATTAAATGTAAAACTCCTAGCTGTTCTTTCCTTCATATTTGTTAGGAATACTGAAAAAAACAAACTCAAGTAATAAAACAAACTTATTAAAGAACCTAGAATAAGAGCAAACAACGTAAAAAAGAAAGGGCCCCTTCTTCTAACTAAAATAACCAACCACTTAGAGACAAACCCTAACAATGGGGGCAAGCCCCCCAATGATAATAAAAATAACATAACTCTTACTTGTATAAAACTAAAATTTTTTAGACTACTAATATCTTTTATAGTACTTAAATCAACACCTCATAGTCTTATAAACATAAAAATAGACACAAGAACGTAAACTAAAAGATAAAATTTTATTGATCACTCTCTATGAAGTAGTGCAAAAGTTATTCATCCTAAGTGCCCAATGGACGAATAAGCCAATAATGCACGAACTTGGGTTTGATTTATTCCTCCAATCCCGCCCACGATTCTAGACCCTGCTCTAATTAGACATATAGAGAGCACTAAAATATAAGATTGATTCAACTCAAATAAACACAAAAATAAGAATAGAGGAGCAAACTTTTGTCATGTAGCGAGCAATAAACAAGTGACCCACGGAAGGCCCGCCATTACACTAGGAAGTCAATAATGAAATGGAAACAACCCAAGTTTTATACATAATCCTCTTATAATGATTAAAAGACCAAAGGAATTTGAGAACCTCCTCGTGTAAAGGTCCCAAGTAAAAGATATATTGAAAGAGATTAAACTTCCAAAAATAAGTATTCTAGATCCTAATGCTTGAACAATAAAATACTTTACAGCTGACTCTCTCTCCGAACTTCTTTTTTGATAAACTAATAGGGGCAGAAAACCAATTAAATTAATTTCCAAACCAGCTCAAATTCTCAACCAGTGAAAAGAAGATACAGAAAGAAGAGTCCCTATCCCTATAACTGTGATAAACATATAACTAAACGGTAGAACAGAAAACATAAGAAAAAGGATAAAATCGAATTACCCAAAACAAAGTTAGCAGCCCTGTTTCACTCCAAGTTTTTTCTAAGTAAATTTAACTCTATTGCGCTCAATCTAAAGAACCTTCGTTTCACTCATGAAATAGTCCTACAATTAAGATAATTAGAAAAATGAATAAACTAATCATTAAGGCTAATGAATATCTTCTTGTTATCCTGATTAAAATAGGAAACAAAAGAACAATCTCTACATCAAAAATTAAAAAAATAATGGCAAGCAAGAAAAATCGCAAAGAGAAAGGGAGACGAGCAGACTTGATTGGGTCAAATCCACACTCAAAAGGAGACCTTTTTTCTCGGTCTGAAATCGCCCGTTTAGCCAAAACCCATCCAAGCCCCATTACGACACAAGATAGAACAACAGCAATAAATCTTCTAATCAACCTTCTTAGCATTCTAGTATCAGAGGCTCTTAGCCACATGTTAATCAACATCAATGATTTCCGTTCATCCGGCGTGACACTATTAGTACTCCTGACCTAAATGAGTAAATTTTATTACATTCTCCTAATTAACAGCTAGGTGCCTCTACTTTGGCTTTCATTTATTTAAATATAAAGAAGGACTTACACCCTCAAGCTATGGGCCGAAACCATATGCAAATTTCTCGCTTTTTATACATAGAATTCATTAATGACCTGGAAGTATTAATACTTATTTTCTGAATGCAAATCAGATCTTTTATTTTAAAGTACCTAGTCTAACTCTCAGGAGCAAAATTTGCTGTTTTTAGATTAAAAATCTAACACTTATCTAACTCAGTCACCTAAGATAAGCCTAATTTTGATTAAGATTTAACAACCTCATCAGTAAATTGACAAATATAAAAAAAGTCAAACAACGTCCACAAAATGCCAATACCATGCAGCAGCTTCAAAGCCAAAATGATGTCCGGTAGAAAAGTGTTGCAATCAAACTCGACCTAAACAAACCAATAGAAAGGTTCTACCAATTAGGACATGCAAACCGTGGAATCCTGTTGCCACAAAGAAACTAGATCCATAGACTCCATCAGCAATTGTAAAAGAAGCCTCGTAATATTCCCCAGCTTGTAAAAAAGTGAAATAAACCCCTAAAGCAACGGTTGCAACCAATCCTTGTAACCCTCCAGGATTATCGCCCTCTATTAATCTATGATGCGCTCACGTAACAGTAACTCCAGAAGCCAATAAAACGCCAGTATTTAATAAAGGAACTTCAAATGGATTCAAAGGCACAATACCTCTAGGAGGCCAGCAAGAGCCTAGTTCTGGTCTAGGTGCTAGACTCCTATGAAAATATGCTCAAAAGAAAGCAAAAAAGAAACAAACTTCTGAAACAATAAAGAGAATTATTCCTCACCGAAGACCTTTAGAAACCTGAATTGTGTGAAAACCTTGAAATGTTGCCTCCCGAATTACATCCCGCCATCACTGAACTATAGTTATAACAATTAAAACTAAACCCAAAACTATTGTCAAATAACCATAACCATGAAATCAACCGGCCAACCCGGAAGTTAAAAATAAAGCCCCTATTGACCCTGTTAAAGGTCAAGGACTAAACTCTACTAAATGAAATGGATTTCGTCCCATATACTTTACTTTTCATGCTTACTCTGAGACAATAATTGTCACCCTAGCATCTTCAGTGCTATGCTCTAAACGTAAGCTATCGAAGCTAAATTTGAATGAGAACAATTAAGGCAAATAGTATTAGCGCAATAAAGAAATTGAATGTCTTAATTTGTAGCTTTTGGTTTATAGTAGAAAAATTGCTAGTAACAAAGGCGGACCCTTGTCCTCCCAGGATTTCTAATCACCCCATATCAACCGATTTTATCATGCTAGTTCCTAGATGTATGGAAAACTTAGTTATTGGCTGAGCTGAAATAGGAGCTAAAAATCATATTGTTGAGAAGAAAAATTTAATTTTGTTTATTTTGAGAGGGGTGTGAGTAGAGTCTCATAAAATGGAGGCTGTGAAAAGGCCCAGAAGAATTACTCTTATAGTTAATATTTTGTGGAAGAAAGGTAGAATAAAAGGAGTTGGATTAAAAGTTAAGAAAATATTTTGAAAGTAGAGTCCTGCTATGATAGCAGCCAAGGTTAAAATCGTTGTTGCTCAGTTCACATAAGGGTCTGCTTCTTGTTTACTATGCAGGGGTATATTTTTTATCCTGCTTCATAAGGAGCAAAAAGAGAGTCGAAAAGAGTATGCAGCCGTTATTCCAGTTGCTAGAAAAATTAGTAAAACCATTAAAAAGCTAGTAGGGCTGTATAAAGAAAACTCTAAGATAAGATCTTTTGAGTAAAACCCTCTAAGGAACGGAGCTCCGCATAAAGCTAGGTTAGCAACGTTTATGCATCCCACTGTAAGGGGAGCCTGAGAAAACAGCAAACCTATATGGCGAATATCTTGTGTATTTGAGCTATTGTGAATAATTATTCCAGCACAGAGGAATAGTAGAGCTTTAAATAGGGCATGTGTATATAGGTGAAATAAAGCAAGGTGAGGCATGCCCATTCCTAGTCTCATTATCATAACTCCTAATTGACTAAGGGTAGATAAAGCAATTACTTTTTTTAGATCATTTTCGTAATTGGCTCCAATTCCTGCTATGAGTAAAGTTAAAACAGAGATGAAAAGTAAGGAAGGCTTAAATCCGGAAATTGACCTTAAAAAAGGAAAAAATCGAATGATTAAAAAAACTCCTGCAGTGACAAGTGTTGAAGAATGAACAAGCGCTGAGACAGGAGTTGGTGCTGCTATGGCTGCAGGAAGTCATCTAGAGAAAGGAATTTGAGCTCTTTTTGTTATAGCAGCCAAAGTAATAGTAATAGCTACCCAAGATCTTAGGTAGAAATCTCAGATAGAAATAATTATTCAGTGTCCTTGTAATACCAGTAAGCCAATAGAAATTAAAATTATAACATCTCCGATTCGGTTTGCTAAGACTGTGAGTATTCCAGCACCGAGTGATTTTATATTCTGATAATAAATTACTAAGACAAAAGATACAATTCCCAGACCGTCTCATCCTAAAAGCAATGCAGGCAAGCTAGGAATAAATACTAAAAGGTTTATGGATAAAACAAAAAGCATAACTAATCAGGTAAATCGCCTAAGGAAAGGGTCGTGAGATATATAACTAGAAGAAAAAAGTATTACACACCCTGAAATTAAACAAACTACATTGCTAAAACTAAGACTTACAGGGTCGAGAATAAAGATGATAGTTATTATACATGAACTAATTTGCACAATATTTCATTCTATAATAACCATTGCTTCCTTGAAGACAAACATTATTGTGACGGGAAGCAGAATAATACTATAACTTAGTAAAAAAAGGGAGCTAATAGAAGAAGATTTTAATTTTGTAAACATGGTCAAGTGAAATAAATACTTTTCATTTTCAAATCCACAAGCTGATGTTTTAAATAAACTAACTTGACCAATGGAATATTAAGTTCATATAAACACTAGTTCTCTTTTTAGAATTAAAAAGTTTCCTGGAACTCAGTGTAAGAAAAGTAAAAGAAGGCCCGCCGATTTAAATTGATTGAAAGGCTTTATAAATTTTGGGCTACCTCCGTGCTGAACGGAGGTAAAGAGATATATTCTATATAAAGCAGCCAAAAAGCTTATAAGCCCTAAGGGGATAAAATAGTATGTTGAGCTAAAGATAACAGAGGGGAAAATTAAAATTTCTCCAAGTAGATTTACCCTAGGAGGGGCAGCTATATTTATAATACAGAAAAAAAATCATCATATACTAAGAAGAGGAAGAAGCATGAGTATTCCTTTTCTTAAAAACAGGCTCCGAGTATGGGACTTTTCGTAGGTATAGTTTGCTAAAGCAAATAAAGCTGAAGAACAGAACCCATGAGAAAGTATAAGAACTAAGGCTCCGCCTCAACCTCATGAAGAGTTGGAAAAAACCCCAGCTAATATTAGAGATATATGTCCAATTGAAGAGTAGGCAATTAAGGATTTCAAATCGATTTGACGGAAGCAAATGATTCTTGTCAATACCCCTCCTCAAATAGCCAAGGAGAAAATAATAGTTAAATTTTCTAAGTAAAAAAAATTAAGATATTGGTAAAAACGTAAGATACCATATCCTCCTAGTTTCAATAAAATGGCAGCAAGAACCATTGATCCTGCAACAGGGGCTTCTACGTGGGCCTTAGGCAATCATAAGTGTACTGTAAACATGGGAAGCTTAACTAGAAAAGCCCTAAAGATAAGGAGAACCATAATATTTCAGGTTCAAATTCTTCTAGGGTCTACTACTAAATTTCGAAGAAGACTAGTAAAGAGTATTTTTCTAGTTATAAGTTGTTGGGAAGTTCAGAGAGTTGTAAGGAGTAAAGGGAGGGAAGCGGCAACTGTATAAATTATTATATATATTCCTGCCTGAAGTCGTTCTGGCTGATATCCCCATCCTAGAATTAAAAGTAAGGTTGGAATAAGAGATGCCTCAAACATAAAATAAAATAATAAACTCCTTGAAACCAAGAAAGTAATAATTAGAATTAGGTTCAAGAGTAATAAAAAAAAAGAAAATAACAGGTAGTTGTTCTTTCTAATTTTCACACTATTTTGGCTAGCTAGTATTATTATAAGTGAAATTCAGAGTGTGAGGGAGATTAATACTCTTGATAACGAGTCATGGGCCATTATTAAATTAATTCTTTCATAAGAAAAAAATGGGGTGAATAGGTGAATTAAAGAAATCACACTACCTAAAGCAAGAGATCATATTTTTAAATATCAAGAATAGTATTTAGGTAGAAACAAAAAGGAAAATGCTATTAAAATTAGACCTAGCAGTTGTGAGTAGAAAATCTTGACACGTAATCATTTCCCTCTCTTCGAATAATAGCAACTAAGATAGCCAAACCTAGTCTTGCTTCACATGCACCTATGGTAATAAGGATAAGAGAAGTTTGGCCTCTAAATATAACATTATTTGATATTGAGAATATTATGATAAAAAGGCTTATAGTAATAGCTTCTAGCCTTAAGAGAATTCTTAATAAATGTTTATATTGTAAAGAAAGAGTTAAAAATCTTATTAAGATTCTAAATATACTTAATATTGTTAGATAAAATGTGCTCATTTCTTAGTAGCAATAATAGCTTAAGTGAGAGCATTGGTCTTGTAAGTCAAAGGTGAATATAAATATTCTTATTGCTTAAGTTACTAAGTGAATTGAACACTTTAAGTTTATTTTCAAGACAAACTGTCCCCAGGAAGTAACTATAAGGTTTAATAATCTAAAATATTGTCCCATAACTTTTGAGTTACAGGATTAATTATAAAATATATAAAATATAGTGCTGTAAAAACTTGACCAATTTGTTCGTATGGTGCTTCTACTGGGCACCTCCCAATCCATGTAAGGATAAAAAAGATTCCAATATAGGTTCAGAATAAAATTTGATTCAAAGGGTAAAAGGCAGTGGATCGAAATTTTCCTTGGTGTGTGAAAGGTAGAATAAATAAAATAGCTACAGATCCCGCCAACCCTAACACTCCGCCTAACTTATTAGGAATAGATCGAAGAATAGCGTAGGCAAAGAGAAAATATCATTCTGGTTGAATATGTACCGGAGTAACAAGAGGATTTGCTGGAATAAAATTTTCAGGATCTGTAAGAAGTTGTGGAGAAAATAAAGCTAATGCAGTTAACAAAAACATAACGACAAGAAATCCAACAAGGTCTTTGAAAGTGTAGTAAGAGTGAAATGGGACTTTTTCTCCGTCTCTATTTAATCCCAGAGGATTGTTAGAGCCTGTTTCATGTAAAAAGAGTATATGTAATACGCCCAACCCAGCAATGGCGAAAGGTAATAAAAAATGAAGAGCGAAAAAACGGGTAAGGGTAGCGTTATCGACAGCGAACCCTCCTCATACCCATTCTACTAACATTTTTCCAACGTAAGGAATTGCAGATAGGAGGTTTGTAATTACAGTTGCTCCCCAGAAAGACATTTGACCTCAAGGTAGAACATATCCTAGAAATGCTGTCCCTATAATCAAAAATAATAAAATAACCCCAACATTTCATACATGCAAATAAAGATAGGAACCATAATATATTCCTCGGGCAATGTGGAAATACAGGCAGATAAAGAATCATGAGGCTCCGTTAGCATGAAGTGCTCGAAGAAGCCATCCGTATGTGACATCTCGTCTAATATGCACCACAGAGCTAAAAGCTAGGTCCACATGTGCTGTATAATGTATGGCTAAAAATAGACCAGTAACGATTTGTATTACTAAACAAAGTCCCAACAGTGAACCGAAATTTCATCAAACTGAAAGGTTAGATGGAGCTGGAAGATCGACAAAAGCCCCATTGAGGACTTTTAAAACTGGATGAACCTTTCGAATAGGTCTTCGCATAGAAATTTAGCTTCTAAAAGGACGCAAAGATCTATGGGTATAATAGCAAATTTTTACAACCACAATCAGGTTAATTAGCAGGATCACAGCCAATCCGATGAGAATAGAAATTATTTGTGGAGATACTATTTCAGAGCCATAAACTTTTAGGAAATTCAGTTTACTTATTTCCCTGTTGTAACTCATAGGGGTTAGATCAATAAAGTTCGTTGTATATAAAAAGACTATGAAACCGACAAAAGAGAAAATAAAAAAAAGAAGAGGGGCCCCTCTTCCAAATAAAACGTTAGGAGAAAGTGCAGCTACATAAGCAAATATTACTAAAAGGCCCCCTACATAAATTAGAAATAAGATATATCCATATCATGAGGATAAAGTAATTGCTCTAGATACACACATAAATAGCGTTGATATTATCACCACTAAGCCTAAACTTAAAGGCTGAGATATAAAAGGCAGAAGAAGAAAGCTTGAAAAGGCCATACTAAAAATAATCAAAGCAGTCATTTCGAAATGTAGGACTAATACCTAATCTCTAGCTTCCAATGCTAATGTTTTAATTAAACTACATTTTCGTAAGTATTAATAATATACACATGAGGCCAATATTGCAATTATTAATAAACAGGATAACGAAGCTGGCAAGAAACCTTTTCATGTGAGGCCCATTAATAAATCATAGCGAAATCGGGGATATCTGCCGCGAACCCAAATAAAAAGAAAAGCAAAAAATAAAACCTTCACTATAAAGATAATATCACTATTTATAACAAAAATTGAGCTGCCCCCAAAAAAAAGTAAAGCGGAAAACAAACTTATTACTAAAATATTCGCATATTCTGCCAAGAAAATTAGAGCAAATCCGGCAGACCCGTATTCAATATTAAATCCAGAAACTAGTTCTGATTCTCCCTCAGCAAAATCAAATGGAGCCCGGTTAGTCTCAGCAACACAAGTCACGAATCAGATCAAAGAGACAGGAATTATCAGAAAGGTCAGCCATATAACTTCTTGGGATTCTTTCACCTCGATGAAACTAAAGGTTCCCACCAAGAAAAGAGGGAAGAGGAGAATAAGTGCTATACTAATCTCGTAAGAAATGGTTTGTGCAATAGCTCGCAGACTTCCTAATAGAGCGTATTTAGAATTTCTAGCTCACCCAGCAAGTAAGGTACCATAAACATTTATTCCGGATACACATAGGAAAAAAAGAATTCCCCATTTAAAGTAACCTAAAGAGTATAAGCTAGGATATAATTGTCATAACAACAGAGCTAAAATAAATCTAAAAATAGGAGCTAAGAAATACGGAGAGTAGTTTGCCATTGTAGGCTTAGCAATTTCTTTAGTCAAAAGCTTCGCAGCATCTGCAATAGGTTGTGGAAGACCTATAATACCAACCTTATTAGGTCCTTTCCGTAGCTGTATATATCTCAATCCCTTTCGTTCTAAAAGAGTAAAAAAAGCGACAGCCAATAAAACGCAAATATAAGAGCATAAACATGAAATTACAGAGATAAACATTATAAAGAGAAGAGATTTAATCTTCATATTTAGGGCTTAAACCTAATGCACTTCTTCTGCCATCTTTATATATCAAATAAAGGGATTTCACCTATGTCTATTGATCCTAAGTCAATTGCATTATTCTTTGCTAATTTGATACCTATAAATTAAATTAATCTTTATATTTAATCATGGATATTACAAACTAATTTTGCAATGGCTTGGTCCTTTCGTACTAAAGCAATCATCATAAATTGAAGATAGAAACTGACCTGGCTCACGCCGGTCTGAACTCAGATCACGTAGAATTTTAATGGTCGAACAGACCAACCATTGAAGACAGCTGCATCTTCTGGGTATTCTGGTCCAACATCGAGGTCACAAACCCCCTTTTCGATGAGAACTCTCGAAGGAGATTATGCTGTTATCCCTACGGTAACTAATTTCTTTGATCAATTTTATTGGATCATTACCTGTAAGTTTTTCTTAGTTAAAGGAAGCTTTGTTTGTTCCTCAGTCGCCCCAACCAAAGTCTTTAATAATCTCACTTTTTTATAAATATGTTGTAAGTTTACTAAATTCCTTAAAGCTCGATAGGGTCTTCTTGTCTTTCAATAGTAAACAGGCTTCTTCACCTGTAAATAAAATTATATTTAATTGAAGAGAGACAGCTCGATTCTCGTCAAACCATTCATACTAGCCTTCAATTATAAGGCAAATGATTATGCTACCTTTGCACGGTCAGAGTACCGCGGCTGTTAAAATATATTCACCGAGCAGGTCCGACTCCCTATATAAAATTATCAGGGAGCCATGTTTTTGATAAACAGGCGGAATCCATATTTGCCGAGTTCCTTTCATCAATTTTTTATAAAAATATTGTATTTAGGTTTTAATTTTATTGTAATAAAAAACATAAATTAATTAATACTCATTTTAGCATACGTTTAGTTCTATTTTGATTTCAAAAACTTTCTTCTCTTTAAAAAAGTAAATTGATTTTATGTTTTTTAAAGTAATGAAATTGTAACAAAGTCATTCATTATGGCCATCTTCAAGCCTAAATTTAACTAAACATTTTATATACAAATTAACATGTTCTTGAGCTTATCCTCAAGAACCTGACTAAATTTTTATATATACTATAGTTATTGTTCTCCATAGTATTAAAAATTCGTAGTACTTCTATACTTTTAGAGAAAAACTAGCTATCACCTAATACGCATAAAATCTCATTTCTATACTTAACTCTAAAAAAATTTATGCTACAATTACTTCTACGATATCTAATAATATCGGTTAAGTATAGCCCATTAGGTTTCGAGAAATTTCTTAAAAAAATTAAATCTAGCTAAACCATGATGCAAAAGGTACAGAACTTAATTCTTTTTATTATCTAATTGCAACTATTTCCTTCTCAGTACTTTTATTTAATAAAATAATTTTCTATCTCCTTTACTAAGTTTATTAATGTTTTTAGTATATTAAAACATTTATAAAAATTTCAGTCTAAATTTAAAAACAACTTATATCTAAGTATATTTTCAGTGTAAGTGAAATGTATTTTAATTATACTATGTTTTTAATTAAGGGACAATTTCCATTACCCCTGCTATGTTACGACTTATCTCGTTTTTCAACGAGAGCGACGGGCGATGTGTGCACGTTTCAGAGCTTGATTCAATACTTTTATATATTTAGTTTTACTTTTAAGTCCTCCTTCATAACTGTTATTTGAAACTGTTATTCCGTAATTATGAATATTATAATTGTAACCCATCCTCCCCCTTATATTAGCTGCACCTTGATCTGACGTGAGAGATTATAAAAACTCAGTTGCTAACTTCTTTTTTCTAAAAAGTTACCTGACGACGACGGTATACAAACTGGAAGCAAATAAGGGTCAGGTTCTACGTGGATTGTCGATTATGAGACAGGTTCCCCTAAAGAGTCTAAAACACCGCCAAGCTCTTTGAGTTTTAAATGTCATCGATCCATAGTACTCTGGTAAATCTATATTTCTTTATGCCCAAGAATAGTGGGGTATCTAATCCCAGTTTCCCTCCAGGGTGTCATAGCTTCAGTTTTTTAGTTGTAATTAAATTTCTAAGTTATTTACGAATTTTACTTCTTAATAACAATTTATATAACTTTGTTCTCTACTTAACTATCTTTTTACCGAAAATACATGACTTAATCATCTTGGTTTAACCGCGGATGCTGGCACCAAGTTAACCAGATTTATTGAACTAAATTAATTCAAGCTTACACTTTTTTTTTAACCTTCAGCACTGGTGTTAGCGGGGCGTTTCAAAATATCATTTAATACTATAATATTATAAAGAGAAAGCATCTACGTAAAATTTTTTTAACTTTAAGTGTTTTCTCTTTTCCTCGCCTCTCTCTATAAAAACCATGTGTGTTTTTTAGTTCTTTATCATGTTAAAAGTCAGAGCCAAGCTTTAATCTATATAAACTAATTTACTTGAAAACCTGTTTAGATATAAATTTTTAGTATTCATATCTTATTTCATTAATAACTATGTTTCTATGGTGTATATTTGCACATTAGATTTTCATTCTAAAGGAATAAATTAATTTATTAGAAATATCTCTTGAGTATGTTCAGTACATCTGCCTTCCAAGCAGAAGGGTTAAATGTAATTTAAAAGAGATAATTAAATTTACAAAGCGGTGTTAGGGCACGAAGAATTTTGATTTCTTAAGAGAGGATCACATCCTCCTGGTAAGGTTTTAAGTTAATAAAAACTATAAGCCTTCAAAGCTTAAAATAAAGATATACCTTTAAACCTTGCGCACTATAGTTTATTTAAAACATTGACCTGCAAAATCAGAAAAGGAAGTAAAATCCTGGTGTGTTTGTTTGATGGCTGAGAAAGAAGCGATAGACTGTAGATCTATTAACGGAGTTAAATCTCCTCAACAAATTGTAAAATAAGCTAAAATTTAAGCTGTTGGGTTCATACCCCAAAAATGAATAATAAATTCTTTTACAATACTATTTTAATCTATATATGAAGTATATTTTACTTAAATGATTAGTGGGGATGTTCATCTGAATAGAGAGTAATTAAGAGACAAAAAATATAAGCTTGAATCAAGCTAATACCAAATTCAAAAATTGTATAAAAAACTTGAATGGATAAGAGCAAAGCCATAGAAAATAAAGAAGATATAAAAAAACTAGTTGTCAGATAATTTCCAATTAAGGTCAAAACAATATGTCCTGCACTTATATTAGCGGTTAATCGTACGGAAAGTGTAATTGGTCGAACAAGAATTCTTACAGTTTCAATAATAACTAAAAATGGATTTAAAGGTGCAGGGGCTCCTATTGGTAAAAGTCCAGCTACCACTGAACTAGGATTAAAAAAAATAGCGGAAATAATCAATGATATTCATAAAGGCATACCTAATGATAAAGAAATAGCCAGGTGACTAGTTGTCCTAAAGACATAGGGGACTAAGCCACTTAAATTTATAACAATAAGAAAAAGAAAAAGCCCTGAAATCACATTTACAAATCCCCCTATGTTTACACCATAAGACCGGAAAACTTGAGAAGACCCTGTTTCTTTAAAAGTCGAAAGTACACTAACTCATCGTGGAGGTAAAGCTCAATATGAAGAACTAAAAAGAACAATTGTAACAAGCGAAAAGAGCCATATTAAAATATAAAGAGATATAAAAACCTGATTATTATCATCAAACGAAGAGAAAATATCGACAAGCATTCTTATTTACCAATTTCATTTATTTTCCTTTAAAGTTTTTGAAGAAGAACTCCTTTGAAAAAAAACTTTTCTAGATCATCATACTAAAATAGACATAGATAAAACAGCAGACCAAAATAATAAAAACAATAAAATTCAATTTAAAGGAGATAACTGTGGCATATAAAAAGTACTAAATTTTATTAGTAACTTAGGGCTGACAACCTTATATTATACTTTAACTAACTTTTTATTCAGAAACCCTAACAACTCACTCCATAAAGTTCTTTAGGGGAATAGCTTCTACTACAATGGGCATAAAAGAATGATTAGCCCCACAAATCTCAGAACATTGTCCATAGAAAACTCCAGGATATTTGATAAAGAACCCTAACTGATTTAGACGTCCGGGAACAGCATCAACTTTTACGCCAAGTGATGGAACAGTTCACGAATGGATTACATCTGCAGAAGTTACAAGAACTCGAATATCCGTTTGAGTAGGTAATACTATTCGATGGTCTACTTCTAATAACCGAAAATCCCCAGGTTCTAGTTCATTACTTGGGATTATATATGAATCAAACTCAATTCTAGGAAAATCTGAATATTCATATCTTCAGTATCACTGATGTCCAATAGTTTTTACACTTAAGCTACAGTTACCAACTTCATCTAACAAATACAATAATCGTAGAGAGGGAAGAGCTAAGAAAACCAAAATTACCGCAGGAATAATTGTTCAAATAGTCTCAATTTCCTGCCCTTCAACTAAAGATCGACATGTGTAATTATTTAATATTAAAGAAAGAGCAGCATAGCCAACCAGCCTAATAATTATAACTAAAATTATTATTGCATGATCATGAAAGAAAATTAGCTCCTCCATCAGAGGAGCTGCTGCATCTTGGAATCCTAATTGTCCTCATAGACCCATATCCTATTTAAACATTATCTAGAATGAACTTAAGCGACCAATGCTCCCGTCTCAGGGGCATTATGAAAATCTGCAGGTAAAATATTATCTCATTCTAGAGCAGTTCTTAGATGTGTACTTCACACAACGCTTCGTTGAGAAACTAAAGCTTCTCATACGATCACTATAAAATAAAGCACAGCTACAAAAGAAATCATAGAACCAATAGAAGAAATTACATTTCATTTAGTATAACAATCAGGGTAGTCAGAATATCGTCGAGGCATCCCCCTCAATCCTAAAAAGTGTTGGGGAAAGAAAGTCACATTTACACCAATAAATATAATATAAAAATGGGCTTTAGTTCATCGAGAATGTAAAGTTACCCCCCTTAAAAGAGGAAATCAATAGTTAAAGGCCCCAAATAAAGCAAAAACAGCTCCCATAGAAAGAACATAATGAAAATGGGCAACTACATAATAAGTATCATGTAATATAATATCTAACGAAGAATTAGATAAAACAATTCCAGTAAGTCCCCCGACAGTGAACAGAAAAATAAAACCTAAAGCTCATAATATAGGAGTTTCATATTTGATTTTGGCCCCATGAATTGTAGCTAGTCAACTAAATACTTTAATTCCCGTTGGAACAGCAATAATTATAGTAGCAGCTGTAAAATAAGCACGAGTATCTACATCCATTCCTACTGTGAATATGTGATGAGCTCAGACAATGAACCCTAAAACCCCAATAGCTAATATAGCATAGATTATACCTAAAGTCCCAAATGTCTCTTTCTTAGCTGAATAATGACTTACAATATGAGAAATTATCCCAAATCCAGGGAGAATTAAAATATAAACTTCTGGGTGACCAAAAAATCAAAATAAATGCTGATACAGAATAGGATCCCCACCTCCTGCCGGGTCAAAAAAAGCTGTATTAAAATTTCGATCTGTTAATAGTATTGTAATAGCTCCTGCTAAAACTGGAAGCGAAAGAAGGAGAAGAATAGCTGTAATTTTAACAGATCACACAAAAAGAGGAAGACGTTCAAATTGTATACCACGTCAACGTATATTAATAATCGTTGTAATAAAATTAACAGCACCTAAAATGGAAGAAACCCCTGCTAAATGTAAAGAAAAAATCGCAAGATCTACTGAACCTCCTGCATGTGCTAAATTACCAGCTAAAGGAGGATAAACAGTTCATCCTGTTCCCACTCCTCTTTCAACAGCTGCTGAAGATAAAAGTAACAGGAGAGCAGGAGGCAACAATCAAAAACTTATATTATTTAGCCGTGGGAAAGCCATATCAGGAGCTCCTAACATCAGAGGAACTAATCAATTCCCGAAGCCACCAATTATCATTGGTATAACTAGAAAAAAAATTATTACAAAAGCGTGAGCTGTTACAATAACGTTATATAGCTGATCGTCTCCTAGTAAAGCCCCCGGTTGCCCTAGCTCGGCTCGGATCAAAAGACTTAAAGCGGTTCCCACTAATCCCGATCATATTCCGAATAAAATATATAATGTACCAATATCTTTATGATTTGTCGAAAATAATCAACGCAT